GAATTCGAACAACTGCTTCAAATACAGTATCAGGAAGTACAGCTTGCGGAACTTCAATATCCACAGGCTTATTAGCTAAATGGCAATTGGCGCATACAATTCGCCCAGTTGCTTCTCGTGGATTTTCATAACCTTTCTGCGCAAAAATGGGATACGCATTTGAAATAGATGTTCGAGTTATTACATATATCATGATCGATACAGAAATAGATCGAGCGATCTGTTCCTTTACCCAAGAAAAAGAAAAAGTATTTCTATTTTGCATGATCCAATCATTCATCCAGGAATTTCTACAATAAATTAGATAGGTAGCTAGTATAGTTCCCTATCCACGAGTCTGCCATTGTACTGAAATAATTCTATTGAAATAGGACAAATACCTTGAAGAGGTAGAAGTATAAAGAAAGAATAAGTCAAATGGAAAATGCTTTCTTTATGCGCGAAGAAAAATTTGGATTGATATCAGGAGATCAAATAAGTTCTTCATTCATTCATTGAATGATAAATGACTACAAGCGAAGGAGATACGCGATTTAAAAAACGGAAGATCCAATATTTCACAATTGTATCTAGAATAACTGGAAAAGTGGAAACAAGACCAGATATAATTTGGTCGTTATGAGCCAATCCAAAATCATTGTAGATCGAACCAATCATTAGTTCCCAACCATGGGTCGAGTGAAATCCAATCCATAAATCAGTAACTAAAAGAATCGAAAAAGCTTTTATTGTGTCATTTAAGTTATAGAAGAATTCCTGAACCCAAGAATTAAGAATGACAAGTTCTTCATTACCCAGAATAAAATAACCGCTTAAAATAGCGAAACATATTATATTTGTCGAAAAATGCAAAATGATATGGAGATGATATTCATTGTGTGTTTTGACCAATTGTATCGTTTCCTTGTGTATTCCTATACGAAGCTTTTGTATATTTTGTATATGTGTCTCTGGGTATTCTTTTATCATTTCATCCAACAAGAATAGTTCTTCTAATTCTAGGAATTTTTCTATAACATTTTTCTCTTGAATATCATTCAAAAAAGTTTCGGATTGCCTAGTATTCCACCAATTAATAATCCAAGGTTCGAGACTTTTTTGAAATGAGAGAGAGACCCACCAGGGCAAAAATACTATAGATGCAAGATATGGGAGGGAAATCAATGCTTTCTTTTTTTTCATTTTTTTTTATCTGTGAATTGTTAATGAACTGCTTCATTTGTCAACTCTATCTGATCTGATGTTTCTCTAAAGCACAAGTTCTATAACAAGGTATGGAACCTATGGATCTATTCCCATTTTTGTATAATAATTGACTCCTTAGATCCAGAAGGAATTAAGGAATATAGAAATAAAATAAGGGTCCTTTTTCGGATGAAAAAAAATTAGAAATAAATAGATAGAGAAATATATATATATAATATAAAAAGTAAATAAATTAAGTAATAAATATGGAGTTGGGCCCTATACGCATACAAATACGGATACAAAAGGGTTTTGGTATAGAAAAAATGTATTCTTATTATAGTTTATTATATTTATTATAGTTGGAATAGTTGTAGTTGTTCCATATACGTTCCCCAACTTTTGTTTTATTCTAGCGGGTTGTTGCGTTAACGGAACGAGGAAATGGAATCTAACATGTTTTTCTCGAATGAACAGTCTGAGGAAACTTCAATTGTATTAAAAAAAAGGGAAATTAGCGAGCTCCTTCTATTATGTGGAGAAAACATTCATTCTTCGTTTGGTTCATTTCAAAATACTTCAATTGGTACGCGCAAGAAATAGGCCAATTCAGCAGCTTTTTGCTCAATTTCTCGCGGAGTCAAATTCTCATCAGTACGAGTCAAGGGAATGTTTCCTTGGCCTCTGATTTCCATATAAAGAATACGACGAGGAAAAAGACCCTCTTGAACCTCCATTCTGATTGATTGGATATCTTTCATAAAGAAGCGAAGGAAGATGCGACGATTTATTCCAGGGAATCCCCAACGAAAAATACACATTATTCCTTCTTTTCTATCGAATCGGTCATAACCACTACCTACATTCCATGAAATTGTGCACCACAAATATGAACTAATGAATAGACCCGCGATTCCATAGAAAGACATCACGATTCCTTGTGGAAAAAAAATGATTTGCTGAGATGGAAATCCAGGTATCAGATTCCTACCAAGATAACTAGAAGTTCCAACCACTAAGAATCCTAGTGAACCTAAAAAAAGGATACAGGCCCAGCAAAAATTACTTGCTTTTCGAGACCCTGTTATAAGTTCTATCCATATATGTTCTGATCGCCAGTTCATACTATACTAGACCCAGTTGCATTCGATTGGAATTGAGAAAAAATTTGACTTTACTTTTCATGATGCCGAAGTAACTTTCATCAACTAGCACTAGTCTGATATGAACCATTAGGAATAATTGGTTAGATACATATACTTTCTATTATCAAAATATTCGCCGATCGTTTTTAACCAGATATACCCGCATATCATATACATACATTTATGCGGATATCATGTATCCGCATGCATAACAGTTCTTTCGTTTGTGTTCGGAAAAAGCCACATATTGTCCCATATTACACTAAACAAATATCTGTATTATGATTCAGTGTTGAAATAAATTGATGAAATTTGGTCCCATCGGATCTAGACAATCTTATTTTTTTGGACATGAAGAAATAAAGAAGCCATTGCAATCGCAGGAAATACTAGGCCCACTAAAGGGACAAAAATGGAGGGTAAGTTAAGATCTGTCATAGAATGGGTACCTCGATTTAATATTTGTACCTATTATAAAGATATCTTATGATAAGTATCTCTATTATATAGAAACTATTCTAAATAATATTAATATTTAAGTAGTTAATAAGTGCAAGGAATGAGAACTAAATGAAGTGTACCTATTCATCTTTTTAGACGAATATATATGATAATCCGCTTTAAGTTTAAGAAATTTAATTATTCCCCCATCCTTGTAGACATAGAAATCACTTCTATATCTATATTTTCATTTTATTTCGATATTTTTTTTTTTGCGTTTTTATTCAAAGGAAAGAAACCGTGCAGCTGAAATAACTCACTCAGAACACCTTTTAAAAGATTACGCGGTACGATTGGGTCAAATAAGCCCTTATGGAATGAATACTCAGCCGCTTGTGAACCGTCGGGTACTGTTTTATTCAATGTTTGTTCAATTACTCTTTTACCCGCAAAAGCAATATAGGCGTTGGGTTCAGCAATAATAACATCTCCTAACATACCAAAACTGGCAGTTACTCCACCAGTTGTAGGAGATGTAAGGATTGATACATAGAATAACTTTTTATTTGATTGATAATTATATGAAGCAGAAGATATTTTAGCCATTTGCATCAAGCTCAAACTTCCTTCTTGCATACGTGCTCCCCCAGAAGCACACACAATAATGACAGGTAGAGATCGATTAGTAGCATACTCGATCAAACGGGTGATTTTCTCGCCTACTACGGATCCCATACTACCCCCCATGAACTGAAAATCCATAACCCCAACTGCTATGGGAATACCATTTAGTTGACCTATGCCTGTTTGAACAGCTTCAGTTAAACCTGTCCTTCTTTGATAAGAATCGATACGATCTCTATAAGGTTCCTCCTCTGAATGAAATTCAATGGGGTCCATAGAGACCATATCTTCATCCATGGGATCCCAAGTGCCCGGATCAATCAAAAGTTCGATTCTATCTGAACTACTCATTTTCAAATGATATCCACACTGTTCACAAATATGCATTTTTGACCTAAAAAATTTTTTATAATTTAATCCATAACAATTTTCGCATTGAACCCATAAATTTCTGTATTTTTTATTTATATCCAAATCATTAGATCTTCCTCTTATATTGAAATCACGGTTGTTACCACCAGTTCTTATACTAGAATTCCTGCTTTGACTACCTTCAGTACAAATGAAACTAGAAATGTAACTGTCACTGTAATTGTCGGTACCGCTGAAAGTGTCACTATGAATACTGACTTCAAAACGAAGATAACTATCAATGCAACTATTAATGTGATTATTCCAACTAGATTGAGTATCATACATGTAATGATAATAGTAGTGATTGTTACTCTTAGACCTACTATTCAAATAATTGGAAAAAAAATTTTCTAGTTCACTCAGAAAAAAACTATTATTGTCAATCTCAAAAATCTGATTTTCAATATCAAAATATACAGAATAACTGTCACCATTACCATCCCTAACTAAAAAAGTGTTATCAGAGATAAAACTCCAAATATCCCTGATATCAAATAAATAATCAACATTTCTGAAACTATAACTACCACTATCACTCCAACTAGGAATGTTATTCTCCGTATCATTTAGAATGGGCTCTTCGCTTCCACCGGTATGTCCAACAGCATTAAGACTATCCATTGATTTACTTAGCCCACACTTATGTTCTAACTTCTCCTTAGACAACATCGAATTGAACCACCACTTTTTCATAGAGTCTTCTTGCTCCCTATTTGATGAAAATATAATAGATGAATAGTCATTCGATGAATAATCATTTTACTATTTTATTTCCTATCAGAATTAAGCATATGATCCAATCATTGGAATTGTTAACTAACAACGGGTGAGTATTGAAAGAAATGATTCTTTTTTGGGGTAATTCAGGGTATCACTATCAATATATATATTGATATATATATTATGATAGGATCTAGAATCCTCAATTAGAAATATAAAAAGAGGTTTCTCTCATGTCATGTACAAAAAAATGCTCATCGAAAAGATAAAAAGATAAATAGTTGTTTCTTCCTATACTAGAATATAACCTATAAATGAAATGAAGAATTCATTCTCGTATAATCTCGTATCATATAATCAAATAATAAGTTTCTATTGCAACATGAAATGAAAAAGACAATATACAGGGTGGGTAGAGAGGAGCCCCCCTTGGCTTGATCTATAGCCTGAAACTGCGGGATAGAAAATGAT